AAGATAGAAAAAGAAAAGAGAATATGAATATATAGAATATCTAAGAATAATATATAATAGAATAGAATATGATACTCACATATCATATATATATCATATATAGAATATATAGAAGAGAAAATAGAAAAATTCTATAGAATATAAAAAGAGAAAAGAAAGAGAAAAAATGATGAAGACAATAAAACCATTGTTACGTTTCCATATTAAAGTAATGTATAGTACTTCCTTTTTTCTTTATCTTAATGCCCATTGGTGTTCCAAAAGTACCTTTTCGGAGTCCTGGAGAGGAAGATGCAGCTTGGGTTGACGTATAGTGCGACTTGTCAGACATATTGGTCATATGGTATTTCCCCATTATCTCCCCCGATCGAGTATTCTCTGTTTCGCCCAATCCAATAAATAGATATTCAATATTTTATTGATTGAACCATCAATAATTCGGAGCGTGAAGCACAAAAATTCCTATAGGGGATCAATATTATCAATTAAAATAATTGATGGTTTACTTGGACTCATAAAATAAAGTATCCAGACTCCGTTCAGAGAATACCAAATTGGAAATGAAGTAAAATGAAGTAATAGAATGGGAATGTAAATGTAGTAATATAAATCAGAAATATTCAATAGAAAAAATCTAATATTTAAGAATATTATAGATAATTCAATAAAGATAAATAGATGAATAGAATATAATCTATTATGTAGAATATATGATGATTACACGATTACCACTTGTATCATAGACTCTTATTATACTTACTATAGGTAGAATCTCAAAATGCCTACCAATGGAGTAGTATGATGAATACATCAAATATTTTGGGGAAAGATATGAAACAATTGAAAAAAAAAAGAAGTGGTACTGGAATCATTTGACCTATATGTGCAAATGGAATTCGGTCAAATATTCCCCCGGAGTAGAACAAGAACCTAAAAGAATTGAAAGGGCCCATTCAGGAACAAGAAAATTACATTGAAATTGGAATTTCGATGAAACAATACATCAATGAGAAGTTAGTTAAATAAATTCATAAAATTCTTTTTGATTTTCTACATTATGATTATGTTAAAAAAAAAAAAAAAGAAATAGGATTGGAATCAACACATTGATCTTTTTTTCGCAATTCTTTCGAACCGTATGCATCCAAAGGTGCACGTACGGTTCCTCAGGGATACAATTTTGCCCTAATCAACCGACTTCATCGAGAAAGATTACTTTTTTTAGGCCAAGAGGTTGATAGCGAGATCTCGAATCAACTTGTTGGTCTCATGGTATATCTCAGCATAGAAGATGATACTAGGGATCTTTATTTATTTATAAATTCTCCAGGCGGATGGGTAATACCAGGAATAGCCATTTATGATACTATGCAATTTGTGTCACCGGATGTACATACAATATGTATGGGATTAGCCGCTTCAATGGGATCTTTCATTCTGGTCGGAGGAGAAATTACCAAACGTCTAGCATTCCCTCACGCTTGGCGCCAATGAGTTTTTTATTTGTATTTGAGAGAAAAGAAAAAGAATACTATGCCTTCGCTGTATCGAATATAAATCAAATAACAAATAAAGAATAAGTAATAATAGCATGGCACTTTGAGTTCGATATGAACAAACCATTATTGTTTTTTTTTTTTTTTTCTAACATGAGATTTTGTATCGAGATAGTAGTATGAAAGAAGGGTTATTCCCAATTTGATTTTATGTGTCAAGCAAGAGTCAATTTCAGCGTCACAAACCATTATTCTTCCACACTAGAAGTCTCTTTCTTATTTTTATGTTATGAGAGAAAGAGTAAAAAAATGGAAAAAATCATTTTCTCCTTCTTGGATCATATCAAAAAGAAACTTTGGGATTGCTAAACCACAGAAGATAGAAATCTAGAAAGCAACAGAACCATCATAGTATCTTTTTAACTACTACGAAAGGAAGGGTGGTAAATGGATCATTTAACGATTTGGGTCGGATAGGTTCTATTTATTCTTTTCGATAGAAGTTCTTCTATCGAAAAAAGAAATTCCATTGCAGAGCCGTATGCAATGTACAAAAGATGCCCGTACGGTTGTTTAATTCTATTTTTTATTGTTATTTTGATTCCCCCTTACTTTAACTCAATCGTGCGATATATAGATAGAAGAACCGTTCATGATGTTATATCAATATCATCAGGGTTATGATTCACCAACCTGCTAGTTCTTTTTACGAGGCACAAGCAGGGGAATTTATCCTGGAAGCAGAAGAATTATTGAAGCTTCGCGAAACTCTCACAAAAGTTTATGTACAAAGAACGGGCAACCCCTTATGGGTTATATCCGAAGATATGGAAAGGGATGTTTTTATGTCAGCAACAGAAGCCCAAGCTCATGGCATCGTTGATCTTGTCGCCATCGAAAATGAAAATACTGGGGATTCCATAGAAATATAATAAATATATGAATTCTATGAATTCCTTTTCAAAATTCGAATTTTCCGTGTGAATAGAAATCATTCATAATAATCAACCATCAGGTTAAGATGGATCTAAGCCAACCCGCCCTATTCTATCTAGAATGAGATTCTATAGACACGCCATGCCAACCATTAAACAACTTATTAGAAACGCAAGACAGCCAATAAAAAATGTCACGAAATCTCCCGCTCTTCGAGGATGTCCTCAGCGTCGAGGAACATGTACTAGGGTGTATGTGCGACTCGTTCAGTTCAGATCATGAGTTTGAAGAAATGCAAAACTTTTTTCCATTATCAATGATCAGTACCAATGAATTAGGATAGATAGGGTCGAACACGGACATTTAATTAACTAGTATCTAAAAATGAAGATCTACCATCTACCTAATTATGTTATGAATTTATGGTTTCTATTGGTGCAAATCCAATCATTCCGTTTGAGATGAGAAGGAATTCTCCATTGGTAACAAATAGTTATCTATTAAGCGGAGGAAAAAGGTTATGCTCCTATTCCTTTTATTTAAAAAACGGACTAACAGGGTCAGCTACCTAGCCAACTTTCAGAATGAAATGCCGTCACTGTATGGATAGCTTTTTTGTGAAAAGGACTATTACTTTCTAATTAGAACTAATTAGAATTGAAAAAAGAATTCTAATTGAAAAATGGATGGGTAGAGCCAAAGAGTGTGAACTATACAAGTTCACAAGAAAATTCGATGAAATGAAAAAAGAGGCTCCGGTGTATAGAGAGGACCTCACCGTTTCAGAAGTTGCCATAGAAACGAGGTAACCCACTATTCTTTTTTATTTAGTAGGAAGAAAATTTATTATTTCCAGGCGAGATACCTTGAAGAAAGAAAAAATTGTGGTCGGGAAGGTCATAGTCGCAAAAGCCATTGGAATTTCTATTTTATATATCGGAAGAATCCGTTTTGTTATTAATCAACCGGAGGAAAAGGATGACTGAAAGAAGAGAAATCGATTAGTTATTCAAGAAAGTTTCATTTGATTCAATGACCAGAGTTAAACGAGGATATACAGCTCGAAGACGTCGAAAAAAGATTCGTTTATTTGCATCAACCTTTATAGGAGCTCATTCAAGACTTACTCGAACAACTACTCAACAAAGACTGAGAGCTTTGGTTTCCTCTCATCGAGATAGGAGCAGGAAAAAGAGAGATTTTCGTCGTTTGTGGATCACTCGGATAAATGCGGTAACTCGTGAGGATAGACTATTCTATAGTTATAACCTATTCATCCACAATCTGTACAAGAGACAATTGCTTCTGAATCGTAAAATACTTGCGCAAATATCCCTATCAAATAAGAATTGTTTTGATATTATTTCAAATAAAATAATCAATCAAAAAGAAAAAAATACAAATCAAATAAAGGAATAAAAGTAATAGAATCTATTATACAGGAAACAAGAATGATTGAAACAGGATTTCCCGGAGAATGGACTCCGGGAAGATAGAAGAAAAAGAAATTAAAATTTGAGTAGTAGGAATAAACGAACATCTTTCAAGAAAAAAGATTTCTTCCCCATTTTTCCTTTTTCTTTTTTATAATACAAGAATCAAATCTGGATTCTAGTTTTTTTTTCGAGCAAAACATTAATATGAGCTTGAGTTCCGATTGGAGTTTTGAAGAGTATATTTATTTATTTTTGGTTCTAAGGCCAGTAGTTCTAGGGATCGACTCCACTCTCTCCAATTGTTTCTCATTATTACGAAAAGGTAACAAAGATAAAATACGAGCTTGTTTTATAGCAATAGTAATTAATCGTTGTTGTTTCAAGGTCAACCTATTCGTCCGTCTAGATAAGATTTTTCCTTGTTCACTAAGAAATCGACTAATTAAACTCATGTTTCTATAATCGATCCGATCCCCCGATCCAATTGGGGGTAAACGCCTACGAAACGATCGCTTGGATTTACGAAAAGGTTGTTTGGGTTTATCCATGGTTTGCTTATTCCTTGTTTGTTTATTCCTTTTATATAAACTATATAAAAGAATCTAGAAAATAGAATCCTATTTTTTTCTTATTCATTTAAGATCCGACCAAAATAGGATTTGGTTTGTATTATATGTATTATATATGTTAAGATTATGTTAAGATGTAAAGTTCTTACTCTTCCCGCTACTTGGAAAAATCACACACACATTCCGTTCCATCTATTTCTTTATTTCCCCATGAATCGTATATTTTTGACAATAGCGACAAAATTTTCTAAATTCTAGTCGATTAGGTGTATTGTGTCGATTCTTTTGAGTAATATATCTAGAAATCCCCGGCGATTCTTTTTTGATACCCTTTCGAACACAACAGGTACATTCCAAAATCACTAGAATTCTAATATCTTTACCCTTCGCCATGAACCTCCTTTTCGTTTTGGATCGACTTCACTTTAGAACTCTCTTCATTTTCTTTTTGATCCGAAAAAAAAAAAAAAGAATCTAGATTCTATATCTATATTAATAAAAGTTATTAACTATAAATGGAATTTGTAAATATTTTCTTTTTTGAATTCTAATAATCGAAAATAGAATTACTAGAGAATTACTAGTAATTACTTAGAATATTAATTATTCTAACTCTAAAGAAATTAATTATTCTAACTCTAAAGAAAAGAGTCATATTCATTATTAGAAGAATATTAAGAATATCGTAACAATTAATTAATACAATTTTTTCTAACTAGGAATTATTCCTATCCTAATTTCAGTATTTTCTTCTTTGTATGTTAGAATTTTGTGGAACTGCGCCTGGACTGGATCCACATTTCCATTTCTTTTCCCCCAAATTCTATCGTAAATTCACTGTATTTTGACTGAGGTTCGATACACTCTTTCTCTTTCTTTTTTGGTTTTTTGGAAAGAAAAAAGGAGCGAAATCGGAGCCATGTTACGTAGAATTATATCTCAAATCTTCTTCATTTTTTCACAGATCAATACAAGAATTCAATAAGGATGAAAAAAAGGGGAATGACAGGGCATCTGGAAATAAACGATTAATTTCTATCAATAGACCTGCTAAAGACCCAAACCATAGAGTGGTTAGCACAGGTGCCGTTGAGAGATATGTTTTTATATCTCGCATTGAAAATCCTCCTTCTTTTTTTATTTTCTCTTTTTTTTTTTTTTTTTCTTATTTATTTTAATTCTTTATTTGTATATTTATATTGTATATTGTAATACATATATAGTCCTAGTTCGATATTCTAATACATAAATACATAGATAACCTTATATTTTCGTTCAAGATTGTTTATTCTTGCTTGAAATGAAATTAGAATTAGGAGTTCCTAACTCAAATGCATATGTACAATGACCCAGCAGATTCAAATTTGCCACCCCCTAAAAAAAAAATGACAAGAACATTATCTACCTATCTATATAGATATAGGTAGATAGATATAGGTAGAGCAAAAAAGAAGGATGTGGAAAACAAGACATGGATTTCCTAATTTTATACAATGATAAAATTACACTATATAACAATTTTTATAAGGGATGTAGCGCAGCTTGGTAGCGCGTTTGTTTTGGGTACAAAATGTCACAGGTTCAAATCCTGTCATCCCTACCTATTCTTTCTCCTATGGAAAGTTATGAGAAATTCATTGAGTAAGATCGGGAAATTTTGGACCTAATCTTTCATTTTTACATACTCTATGTACACAAACCCCTTCGGGGATAAAAAAATCCTTTTCTTTACAATTTACAATCGTATTTTAGATATCTACTTTTAATTTGATATATCTACTTTTATTATATATCTACTTTTATAGGATATAAGAAATTTTATAGGATATAAGAAAAGAGGATATAAAAAAGCGCTCTTAGTTCAGCTCGGTAGAACGCGGGTCTCCAAAACCCGATGTCGTAGGTTCAAATCCTACAGAGCGTGATTCCATTTATGTTATGTCGAATTACAACGAAATAACTTAACAAAACAAAGTAGAATTGCAACTTCAATTTGACCTCCTACAAGGAGGAGGTCAATCAAAAAAAGAGATGTTACTCAATCAAAGGTCCAACTGATCACCGCGCCTGTATTGTAAATATGCAGTTACAAATAATCCTGTTAAAGTAATGGGAATTAGACCTAAGACGATTCCAAATAGAAAAACTTCAATCATTTTGATTTGTTTTAGGGAATAAAAAGAGAGGTAAGATCTATCCCTAAATATTAATCTGAACTATCCGTGAATCTCAATGACTAGGAATTGGCAATTGATGCGGGAAGGAACCATAGAATACCTTTCTTAGAGGCTTTGATTTTTGTAAATTGTTTATTGAATTTTATTCATTTCAAATAAGTCGTATCTTGTTCAAACCAATAAATAGAGCTGGGGTTATAGTTGAAGCAGCCAGTAAAAAACCAAAATAACTAGTTAGAATAGGCATGAAAGAGCTAAATTAGATATGTTCTTTTACTACATATATTATATGAATAAAACATTTACCTAAGTCTCAATCCAGATACGACGACGGTAAGAAAAACTAATTTAAAGAATTTCATTTAGTTCCAATTGAAAGTTCTTGATTCATCAGTCATTATAGATGGACACTAAAAAAAAAAAAAGAAAACCTTGACTTTTTCAAAAAATTGAAAATTATTGAATATTTTCATTTGATTTTTAGTTTCTTTCTTTATTTGAATTTTCTTTCGGGCCAACTCGATTCAAAGAAGAGCAACTTCTATTACCCTTTTAGATTCTCTATTCTTTCCGTATTAAATAATCCCATCTTTGCTTTGTATTGTAGTTCCATAAGGAAAGAATTCTTGGGGAGATCTAATGTAACAACAGTTGCATCACGAATATGGATTGTTCCAACGATCTCTTTTTTTTCTTTCCGCAAATATGAAAAATACTAAATATAAAAAAAAAAAGAAAAGAATAATAAAAAATAGGAAATCTAATTCTAATCTAATTCTAATATATTAACTATATTAACCAATAACCAATGAAAAATGAAATAGTAAAGAATTAAATAGATAGGGATAGCAATAAGAATTTCCATTTAGAATAATTCTTATTTAGA